ATATGAAAAACAATTTGAAGACCCCAACGACACGGAATCGGAATCGAAATCCGAATCGGAATCGACATCCGAATCGAAATCGGAATCGAAATCCGAATCGAAATCTGAATCCAAATCGGAATTGAAATCGGAATCGAAATCGGAATCGAAATCCGAATCGAAATCGGAATCGAAATCCGAATTGAAATTGAAATCGGAATCCAAATCGGAATCGGAATCGAAATCCGAATCGGACTCGGACTCCGAATCGGAAGTAACAGAGGGCTTTGAAATTCGCTCAAGATTTTTCAAAATTGAAACGATTTTGATTCCTAAGGAAAATTTGGAAGATGAAGATGAAGATGAAAAAAAAAATGAAGATGAAAATGCAAAAAAACAAGCACAAGCACAAGAAAAAAAAAAAAAGGAAGCTGAAGATGAAGCTGAAAGTAGATCCTCTAATTCTCCAAAGAAAGGTAGAATAAAAACAAGAAAGGGTATGGTGGGAATACCCTTGTTACGTTATTTGCCCGAATCGGACTTTCGGCGGGAACTAATTAAAGGTTCTCTGCGCTCTCAAAGGCGTAAAATTGGAGTTTGGCAACTGTATCAAGCAAACGCGCACTCTCCCCTTTTTTTGGATAGAATCAAAGCATTCCCCTACCTACCGGTTCAAATATTGGATCTATTCGAAACTTTTACAATTTATTTTAATGTTTGGACAGGCAAGACGAGGCCAAAAGCCAAAAAGTTGAGCGATAGGCACGAAAAAGTATCCAAAAGAAACGAGGAAGAATCGCGGATACTCGTAGCGCGGCTATGGGAGGATATCCCAGGTGGGCACCTAATAAGGGGATCTGCGTTAATAACTCAATCTTTTTTTAGAAAATATATTCTATTGCCTTCATTGATAATAGCCAAAAATATTGGACGTATGTTATTATTTCAACCTCCTGAATGGTTTGAGGATCTAAAGGAATGGAACCAAGAAATGCATATTAAATGTACCACTGATGGTATCCAAATATCGGAAACAGAATTCCCAGCGGATTGGTGGGAAGACGGTATGCAGATAAAAATCTTATTTCCTTTCTCCCTGAAACCTTGGCACAAAGATAAACTAGGACCCTCTGATATAGCTGATTTTGATCTAAATAATAAAAATTTAATACCAATTGAAAAAACGGATTCTTGTTTTTTAACAGTTTGGGGACTGCAAACTGACGTTCCTTTTGGTTCTCCCACATCCCTATTTAGAGAAAGAAATTCTTTTTTTGAACCCATTTTTGAGGAACTAGAAAAAACAATTGTAAAATGGAAAAGGTCGTATTTAGAAATAGCAAGAATACTAACAAAATTAATACTAGAAAAATTCAACCCAATTTTTAGCTTAATAAAAGTTAGCTTAATAAAAGTATCAAAATCGAATGCAATTAAAAACGAAAAAGATTCTAGAACCAGCAATCAAATAATTGATGAATCATTTAGTCTTCTATTTGAATCTCAAAATTGGAAAAATTCTTCACTGACAAAAAAGAAGGATCTAACAAGTAGAACAAGCACAATTCGAAATCAAATAGAAAAAATCCGAAATCAAATAGAAAAAATTACAAAAGAAAAAAACAAAATAACCCCATCCGGGGTATATATTAATCCTACCGAAAAAGGATATCTTGCTAAAAGATTCGAATCGACAACAAATATTTGGCAAATATTAAAAAGAAGAAATGTTCGATTAATCTCTCAATTAGATTGTTTTCTAAAGATTTTCCTTGAAAAAATATACATAGATATTTTTTTATCTATTATTAATATTTCGAGACTCAATATACAATTTCTTCTTGAATCGATAAAAAAAATGCCAGCTAAGCCCATTAATGAAACAAATCAAGAAAAGCTTAATAGAAAAAATCAAAATATAATTAACTTTATTTCAACTCTAAAAAAAATTTCAACTCTAAAAAAACCAATTAATAGTCTTATAAATAGTAAAAATTTACATAGTTTTTGTGACTTATCCTATTTCTCACAAGCATATGTATTTTATAAATTATCACAAAGCCGAGTTAGTACCAAATTACGATCTTTTTTTCAATATCACGGAATGTCTTTTTTTATTAAGGCTGAAATAAAAGATTACTTTGAAAGACAAGGAATACTTCATTCTAATTTAAGTCATAAGAAACTCCCGAATTCTGAAATGAATGAATGGAAAAATTGGTTGTTAATGGGACATTCATCTCGTATTAAATGGTATAAATTAATACTCCAAAAGTGGAGAAATAGACGTCATAAAAATCAAAATTCCAAGTGGGATAATGAAAAAACTAATTTTGAAAAAACCTCTAGATATGATCTTTTATCATATAAATCTATTAATTTGAATTATGAAAATAAGAGGGACTCATCTATTTATAAATCAAGCGCGCAAGACCAATTAAAAAAGAACAAAGATATTTTTTATAAATCCAACACGCATAAATATAATATGTCTGATATATCTATATTGAGAAGTATCCCTACTAAAAACTTTTCGGATATTGAGTATTTCAATTTTAGATATGCAGAAATCAATCCCGATAGAAAATATTTGGATCGTAAAAATTTAGTTCTTGATTTTAGATACGAAATTAGAATGGAGTCCTACATCGAACTGGATGCGGCGAGTAATGAAAATGCTCAGATTGATACTAACTATTATGAAATTATTAAAAAATTTGATAATAAAGAACTTCTTTATCTTACGCTTTCACAAAAGTTCCAACCCAATTTACCAAAATCCCGAAAAGATTTTTTTAATTGGCTGGGACGGAATAAAGAAATACTAAATGGTCCTCGACCAGATCTGGGATCTTGGTTCTTCCCCGAATTTGTCCTAACTTATAATCTATATAAAACAAAACCGTGGGTTATACCAAGTCAAAAGCTTCTGTTAAATTTGAATCTAGATAAAAATGGTCTTATTGAAAATAGTGAAAAGAAAAACATCGAAGAAAACCAAAAACAAAAAGGGGAATCCGTTTCAAATAAAAAAATAAAGAATCAAAATAAAAAAGACGAAAAAGACGAAAAAGCTAAAAAAGACGAAAAAGCTAAAAAAGAAAACGAATCGGTCGAAAGCAAAAGGGATCTTACATCAAATGTAAAAAAAAAAGGGAATGCCAAATCTTCAAGAAAGAACAAAAAAGATATTCAAGATCCGGTACCGGTACTTAAAAAAAGAAAAAAGGAAAAGAAAAGTGAACTAGAAATAGACATAGAGACAAGGCAAAAACGTTTTGTAATTTCTCAACTGGTCTTGAACCATGATTGGTTTGAAACAGAGATGACTAATCTATCCATAGCTGTTTTCCTGCTTAGACGGAAAACACTAACAAACCTTTCTGCATCCGCGATTGTAAACGGAGAACTGAAGGTGGAGCCAATGGATATTAGTAAAAAAGTTGTCAAAGTGGGGAAAGAGGCGATCTTGATTATCGAACCCGCGCGCCTGTCTCTAAAAAATGATGGACAATTTATTATGTATCAAACCTTAGGTATTTCGTTGGTTCATAAGATTAAGCACCAAATTAATCAAGGATATACAAAACAACCCTATGTTGATAAGAATGGTTTTGATTTGCTTGTTCCCGAAACCATTTTATCGCATAGACGTCGTAGAGAATTGAGAATTCTAATTTCTTTGAATTCAAAGACTGGGAATAAAAATCCAATATTTTGGACTGAGAACAACTGCAGTCAATCTTTGGATTTGGATAAAGAGAACCATCTTAATCTTAATAAAGATAAGAATGAATTAATTAAATTCAAATTTTTTCTTTGGCCTAATTATCGATTAGAAGATTTAGCTTGTATGAATCGCTATTGGTTTGATACAAATAATGGCAGTCGTTTCAGTATGTTAAGGATACGGATGTATCCGCGGTTGAAAAGTCGTTGATAGTCCATTTTTGCTATATATGCTATACCCTACGGAGTATATGAAAGTAAAGAGGTTGACACGCCCCACCTTCCATGCCATTCTAATATAGAATACGAAGACTAAAACCGCTGAGGTATCAATTAGGCCTACAAATCAATTAACAGAATCTTCTTCATTTTAGGTCTAAATTATGCCATGCAAAAATGAACCCCTTTCCTTCTTTTTTCTTTTTCAGAATAAATTAAATTGAAACCTGGATGGATTAATATGAGTTGATAAAATTAGGAGTTCATAAATAAATTCAGATTATTGTATATAACACATTAAAATTACTAGCATTATTATTACTCATCGGTAAAATCCATATCTGTAAAAGTGTAAGAGGGAAAATCTTTTATGGTAAAAAGTGCATTCATTTCGGTTATTTATGAAAAAGAAAGAAGGGGGTCCGTTGAATTTCAAGTATTCCGTTTTACCAATAAGATACGGAGACTTACTTCACATTTGGAAGTGCACAAAAAAGACTATTTATCTCAGAGAGGTTTGCGAAAAATTTTAGGAAAACGTCAGCGGCTGTTGGCTTATTTGGAAAAAAAAAATGGAGCACGTTATAAAGAATTAATTGGTCAGTTGGGTATTCGAGAGGCAAAAACAAAAACTCGTTAATTGGAAGAATTTTTTTAAGTACTCTTTCCGTTTTTTTTGTATTTGGATAAACTTCTTTTTACTTTCAGCAATTCATGGAAAAATGAATGGGTAAAAAACTTATGACTGTACCGGCTACAAGAAAAGACCTTATGATAGTCAATATGGGGCCTCACCACCCATCAATGCATGGTGTTCTTCGACTCATCGTTACTCTAGATGGTGAAGATGTTATTGACTGTGAGCCTATATTAGGCTATTTACACAGAGGGATGGAGAAAATTGCGGAAAATCGAACAATTATCCAATATTTGCCCTATGTAACGCGTTGGGATTATTTAGCTACTATGTTCACGGAAGCAATCACTGTAAATGGGCCCGAACTATTAGGAAATATTCAAGTACCTAAAAGAGCTAGTTATATCAGAGTCATTATGTTGGAGTTGAGTCGTATAGCTTCCCATTTGTTATGGCTTGGCCCTTTTATGGCAGATATTGGTGCACAGACCCCATTCTTCTATATTTTTCGAGAAAGGGAATTGATATATGACTTATTCGAAGCAGCTACTGGTATGCGAATGATGCATAATTATTTTCGTATCGGAGGAATAGCTGCTGATCTACCTTATGGCTGGATAGATAAATGTTTGGATTTTTGTAATTACTTTTTAACGGGGGTTGCTGAATATAAAAAGCTTATTACACGGAATCCTATTTTTTTAGAACGGGTTGAAGGCGTGGGCGTTATTCGCGGAGAAGAAGCACTAAATTGGGGTTTATCGGGCCCAATGCTACGGGCGTCCGGAATCCAATGGGATCTTCGTAAAGTTGATCATTATGAGTGTTACGATGAATTTGATTGGGAAGTTCAATGGCAAAAAGAAGGAGATTCGTTAGCTCGTTATTTAGTACGAATCGGTGAAATGGCAGAATCCATAAAAATAATACAACAGGCTCTGGAAGGAATTCCAGGAGGGCCCTACGAGAATTTAGAAATACGACGTTTTGATAGAGTAAAAGATTCCGAATGGAATGATTTTGAATATCGATTTATTAGTAAAAAACCTTCTCCAACCTTTGAATTGGCGAAACAAGAACTTTATGTGAGAGTTGAAGCCCCAAAGGGGGAATTGGGAATTTTTCTGATAGGAGATCTGAGTGTTTTTCCTTGGAGATGGAAAATTCGCCCGCCGGGTTTTATCAATTTGCAAATTCTTCCTCAGTTAGTTAAAAGAATGAAATTGGCTGATATTATGACGATATTAGGTAGCATAGATATCATTATGGGAGAAGTTGATCGTTAAAAATGATAATGGATACAACCGAAATACAAGCTATCAATTCGTTTTCCAGATTAGAATCCTTAAAAGAGGTCTATGGGCTTATATGGCTACTTGTCCCGATTTTTACTCTTGTATTAGGAATCACAATAGGTGTACTCGTAATTGTTTGGTTAGAAAGAGAAATATCTGCAGGGATACAACAACGTATTGGACCTGAATACGCCGGGCCCTTAGGAATTCTTCAAGCTGTAGCAGATGGTACAAAACTACTTTTCAAAGAGAACCTTCTTCCATCTAGCGGAGATGGTCGGTTATTTAGTATCGGACCATCCGTCGCAGTGATATCGATTTTACTAAGTTATTCAGTAATTCCTTTTGGATATCACCTTATTCTAGCCGATCTTGGTATTGGGGTTTTTTTATGGATCGCTATTTCAAGTATTGCTCCCGTTGGACTTCTTATGTCGGGATATGGATCAAATAATAAATATTCCTTTTTAGGTGGTTTACGCGCTGCTGCTCAATCAATTAGTTATGAAATACCATTAACTTTATGTGTATTATCAATATCTCTACGTGTGATTCGGTGTCTCTAATTAGCTGAAATAGAAAAAAGTTCCTAGTTCTTTTCTTTCTTATTTCTGAGAAGAGGGTTAAGGTTAAATAATTTTTTTCATCTTTTTTAGGCATCATTTGGGTTGATGAACTAAAGCAGATAGTTATATGAGTGAAAAAAAACGGCTTGCAAATTTGCAGTAAAAAGATTAAGTCTCATTTCCTATGTACAAGAATGGATTATTAATTAAAAAGCAGTAAAGGCCGTTTGCCCCAAGATTGGTTGCTTAGTTATCATCACTTGAAGCGGGTTTAAACGGGAGGTTGAACAAAATTGAGTGGATGGTTAGAAAGACCAAAATACACAAAGGATTAGTAATGGATATTCTCTAAATTTTTTAAGAGGATATTTCTGCACATAAACGGAATTCGAATTGGGACTTTAAGTTAGTAGAAATGATCAAGAAGTACTACCCACGATTCCGGCCTAGAGTATGCTCCTATCCACCGATTAAGTAAATAACTATCAAGAACGAAGTAATCTTTTTTTAGTAAAATCCCTTTTATGAGAAAGGAGAATAGGAACGAAAAAAAATAGAATAAAATAATTAAATAAGTCCTTTTCTTCGATCTTTTCATTAGTTAGAAAGAGAGAACTCTTAACATGATTCATAAATTAATAATTAATGGAATACCGAATTCTTTTTCGTGATTGAAAAATGAAATACCTATATAATGTTGTTACAAAAAGGTTTTTATTCAAGGATTAAGTTATTGATTAACAAACAAAAATGACATTCCTAAAATGAAAAGATGAGATTAATTCAGAAGCACCTTTTTTTACTATATATTTTAAATAAAAAATATAGCAAACAGAATTCCGTTGGTCTAATTTGGGGAACTTGGGATAAGTTTTGACTCTATCCTACAAAAAAAATATCAAGATAAAGATAAATAAGAATTAAATGTCCTTAGATTTATTTCTGACCCTTGAGGAGCCGTATGAGGTGAAAATCTCACGTATGGTTCTGTAATAGTGATAAGAACAGCGATGTTCTAATCGACTATGATTATCTAACAGTTCAAGTACAGTTGATATAGTTGAAGCGCAGTCAAAATATGGCTTTTGGGGGTGGAATTTGTGGCGTCAACCTATAGGGTTTCTCATTTTTTTAATTTCTTCTCTAGCTGAGTGTGAGAGATTACCTTTTGATTTACCAGAAGCAGAAGAAGAATTAGTAGCAGGTTATCAAACCGAATATTCAGGTATCAAATTTGGTTTATTTTACGTTGCTTCATATCTGAATCTACTAGTTTCTTCGTTATTTATAACAGTTCTTTACTTAGGAGGTTGGAATCTTTCTATTCCATACCTATTCGTTCCTAAAATTTTGGACATAAATATAAATAAAGTAGGTAAAGTTTTTGGAACAATAATCAGCATCTTTATTACATTAGCTAAAACGTATTTGTTCTTGTTCATTCCTATTGCAACAAGATGGACTTTACCAAGGTTGAGAATAGACCAACTTTTAAATCTTGGATGGAAATTTCTTTTACCTATTTCTCTAGGTAATCTATTATTAACAACTTCGTCCCAACTTCTTTCACTGTAAACAATTACAATATTCTATATTCACCACTTATCTCAAACAAGAGAAAGAAACAAGTCTACTATTTTATTCTTTATACACATTCACGATATGTTCCCTATGCTAACTGAATTCACAAATTATGGTCAACAAACAATACGAGCTGCCAGATACATCGGTCAAGGTTTCGCGATTACCCTGTCTCATGTGAATCGTTTACCTATAACTATTCAATATCCCTACGAAAAACTAATTACGTCGGAACGTTTCCGGGGCCGAATTCACTTTGAATTTGATAAATGCATTGCTTGTGAAGTATGCGTTCGTGTATGTCCTATAGATCTACCTGTTGTAGATTGGAAATTGGAAAGTGATATTCGAAAGAAACGGTTGTTTAATTACAGTATTGATTTTGGAATCTGTATATTTTGTGGTAATTGCGTTGAGTATTGTCCAACAAATTGTTTATCAATGACTGAAGAATATGAACTTTCAAGTTATGATCGTCACGAATTGAATTATAATCAAATTGCTTTGGGTCGGTTACCAACGTCAGTAATTGATGATTACACAATTCGCACAATTTCGAATTCGCCTCCAATATAAATCAAATATAAAATATTTAAACTTAAACCTCTTAATTCAAAAAAATCCCCTATTAACACTTCAAATTAAAATTCATTATTTAATATTTAATCAATAATAATTAATTATTATTAATAATATATATATATGAATAATATTAATATTAAAAGAAATTTTAAATAAATGAAATTAAGGTTTAGGTTGGATCTCTAAAAATAAGGCTTTTCAAAAGTTGTTTAAACTTGTCATTTAATTTTGATCCAAAATGTATTTCTATATATAAATTTTATATTTATATTTTTTATATTAGAGTATTTTATATTAGAGTAATATATATATATTTTTTCAAAAAAATTTCCAGATATTGAATGATTAGGGCTAATAACACTATATATATCAACCCGCCCCCATCTGTTCAATTTTTTTGAAGTTAGGAAATATCATAAACATAAAAAAATGGAGTTACTTCTTTTTTCCTGGTCAGGTCAATAAGATCATGAAATATTTCGATTTTTTTTTTATGGATTTACCCGGGCCAATGCATGATTTTCTTTTAGTCTTTCTGGGATCGGGTCTGATCTTAGGAGGTCTAGGAGTAGTATTACTTCCCAATTCAATTTATTCGGCCTTTTCGTTAGGATTGGTTCTTGTTTGTATATCCTTATTCTATATTCTATTGAGTTCTTATTTTGTAGCTGCCGCGCAACTACTTATTTACGTAGGGGCTGTAAATGTTTTAATTCTTTTTGCTGTGATGTTCATGAGTGATTCAGAATATTACAAGGATTCTCGCCTTTGGACTGTTGGGGATGGGGTTACTTTGGTGGTTTGTACAAGTCTTTTTATTTCACTAATTACTACTATTCCAGATACGTCATGGTACGGGATTATTTGGACTACAAGATCAAACCAGGTTCTAGAACAAGATTTGATAAGCAATAGTCAACAAATTGGAATTCATTTATCAACGGATTTTTTTCTTCCATTTGAACTCATTTCAATAATTCTTTTAGTTGCTTTAATAGGTGCAATTGCTGTAGCTCGTCAATAAAAAATCAGCAGTTAAAATATTTCATGCTTGTTATATGTGATTCAATCAAATCAATTGAATTGTTTTTTAGATTGAAATGAATGAGATTGCTAAGGAGTTGCTTAATGATGCTCGAACATGTACTTGTTTTGAGTGCCTATTTATTTTCTATGGGTGTCTATGGATTGATCACAAGTCGAAATATGGTTAGAGCCCTTATGTGTCTTGAACTTATATTGAATGCAGTTAATATAAATTTTGTAACATTTTCTGATTTTTTTGATAATCGTCAATTAAGGGGAGATATTTTCTCAATTTTTGTTATAGCCATTGCGGCCGCTGAAGCAGCCATTGGGCTGGCTATTGTTTCATCAATTTATCGTAATCGAAAATCAACTCGTATTAACCAATCGAATTTGTTGAATAAGTAGTATTAATCATAAGAATTCAAATATTCTTAAAGAATTTTAAATTTAAGGTATAATCTTCTCTGCAAAAGAAACATAAACATAAGAAATCAAAGTATTTTGGCCCTTTCTTTTATAATAAAGCAGTCCAGAAGTAAATTGATTAGAAAAATTCTGATAACTTGTTGATTTACCTAGTATCTAAATATAGGATTTGTTTATAAGCTTACTAGGTCGAAAATTTATGACGTTTAAAAATGTATAGATCCAATGTCACATTCAGTAAAGATTTATGATACATGTATAGGATGTACTCAATGTGTCCGAGCCTGCCCCACCGATGTATTAGAAATGATACCTTGGGACGGATGTAAAGCTAAACAAATTGCTTCGGCTCCAAGAACAGAAGACTGCGTTGGTTGTAAAAGATGTGAATCCGCCTGTCCAACGGATTTCTTGAGTGTTCGGGTTTATTTAGGGGCTGAAACAACTCGCAGTATGGGTCTAGCTTATTGATATTGATACGTTCCACTAAACTCTACTTGAATCCATTTTATTTTATTTTTTTTTTACCAACAAGACCGGTGCTCAAGATATTTTTATTTTTGAGCACCGGTCTTTCTGGTCCAAGCGCATCTTGTCTTTACCACGACTTTTTTTCCTTGGTTAACAATAATTGTAGTTTTGCCAATATCTGCAGGTTCCTTAATTTTCTTTCTCCCCCATAGGGGAAATAGGGCCGTTCGTTGGTATACAATATGTATATGTATTTTAGAACTACTTCTAACGGTGTATACATTCTGTTATCATTTCCAACCGGACGATCCGTTAATCCAACTATTGGAGGATTATAAATGGATCCGCCTTTTTGATTTCCATTGGAGATTGGGAATAGATGGACTTTCTATAGGACCCATTTTACTAACGGGATTCATCACCACCTTAGCTACTTTATCGGCTTGGCCTGTTACTCGAGATTCTCGATTATTTCATTTCCTGATGTTAGCAATGTACAGTGGTCAAATAGGATTATTTTCTTCTCGCAACCTTTTACTTTTTTTTATCATGTGGGAGTTAGAATTAATTCCCGTTTATCTACTTCTATCCATGTGGGGGGGAAAGAAACGTCTGTACTCGGCTACAAAATTTATTTTGTACACAGCAGGGGGCTCCATTTTTCTCCTAATGGGAGTTCTGGGTATAGGTTTATCTGGTTCTAATCAACCAACATTAAGTTTTGAAACATCAACAAATCAGTCGTATCCTTTGTTCTTAGAAATAATATTTTATATTGGATTTTTTATTGCTTTTGCTGTCAAATCGCCGATTATACCCCTACATACGTGGTTACCGGATACCCACGGAGAAGCACATTACAGTACTTGTATGCTTCTAGCTGGAATCTTATTAAAAATGGGAGCGTATGGACTGGCTCGCATCAATATAGAATTATTATCTCATGCCCATTATCTATTTTCCCCTTGGTTAGTGCTAGTAGGCGCAATCCAAATAATTTATGCAGCTTCAACATCTCTTGGCCAACGGAATTTAAAAAAAAGAATAGCCTATTCTTCTGTATCTCATATGGGTTTCCTAATTATCGGAATTGGTTCTATAACTGATACAGGACTCAACGGAGCTCTTTTACAAATAATCTCTCATGGATTTATTGGTGCTGCACTTTTTTTCTTGGCAGGGACAACTTATGATCGAACACGCCTTCTTTATCTTGACGAAATGGGCGGAATGGCTATCACAATGCCAAAAATATTCACCATGTTTAGTAGCTTTGCAATGGCTTCCCTTGCATTACCGGGTATGAGTGGCTTTGTTGCTGAATTGATAGTATTTTTTGGAATAATTACTAGTCACAAATTTTTTTTAATGCCAAAAATACTAATTACTTTTGTAATGGCAATTGGAATCATATTAACTCCTATTTATTCATTATCTATGTCACGTCAGATGTTTTATGGATATAAGCTTTTTAACGTTCCAAACTCTTATTTTTTTGATTCTGGACCGCGAGAGTTATTTCTTTCAATTTCCCTCTTTTTACCCGTACTGGGTATTGGTATGTACCCGGATTTCGTTCTTTCACTATCGGTTGACAAGGTTGAAGTTATACTATCTAATTCTTTTTCTAAATAGTTTTTTTTCTATTCATGATTTTGAATTTACAATGAAAAAGTTGTAGAATGAAAAAGAGAACTTTTCCTTCTCGCAAATTACTAAAATTTATAGCTAAAAAAAAGAATTTGAACCCCATATGGGCATGAACCATGCGAATCAATAAAATATTTTATTCGCATGCTTCGTGCCCCTTCACGTAAAATTTTTTATTTTTATATGTACTGTAATGTGAATGTGTTGTGTTCGTAAGATACTTTCGTGAATTCAATTAGATGTTAATGTAAACGAACCATAACTATGTAGTCCTAGTCCTAATAGATTAACCCCAAAATAGCATATCCAAATTATAAGAAAGCCTATAGACGCTACAATTGCCGAATTTTCACCTTGCGGGTTTATATTTGTTCGAGTATGTAAATAAATCGCGAATACGAGCCAAGTAATAAATGCCCAAGTTTCTTTTGGATCCCAATTCCAATAGGATCCCCAAGCTTCGTTAGCCCATACCGCTCCTGACAGAATACCTATGGTTAAAAATAAAAACCCTAGACTAATAATCCGATAACTCCAATAATCCAATTGTTGGATTAATTGAGATTTGTAATAATTCTTACCCGAAAAAAAAGACGTAGTTTGTAAAAGATTACTTTTTTTATTCATGTATTCCATTTCCCCAACGAAAAACGACTCTTTTATTAAAAGAGTACTTTTACCAAGAATCTTTCTCTTTTTTCGAAATGTAATGACTACAAGTGCTACTGATAATAATGATCCACATAAAAGGGATGCATAGCCCAATATCATCATCGTTACGTGCATTAATAACCACTCGGATTGAAGAGCGGGTACTAATATTGAAGATTGGTGTATTTGAGTTAAAAGTCCGGAAGTAGCAAAGCCCTGGGTAAAAATAGCACTTGAACCGGTTATTGTGTTTAATAAATTTTTATTTTTTTTGAAATATGGAACTATATGAATAAGGGAGAAACACCACGAAAGGAATATTAATGATTCATATAAATCACTTAGTGGAAAATGACCCAAATAAATCCAACGTGTAACTAATAATCCTGTTATACAGGAAAAACAAACTATCAGACCCTTTTCAGATGAATCATACAGTTGTACGATTCCATCTTCGCAAAAAAGGGTTATTAAACGAATTGTAATTACGGTTAAAACAATAGAAAGGGAAATATGAGTTAATATATGTTCTAAGGTTGAAAATATCATAAAAAAAAAAGAAAAGTATCTTAAATGGAAATTGGGAGTTGAACTCATTATAGGATCTATTTCTCTTTTTTAGAAGATGACATGCCGCTACTCGGACTCGAACCGAGATGCTCTAGCACTGCTTCCTAAGAGCAGCGTGTCTACCAATTTCACCATAGCGGCTTGGCTTGAACTTATAATAGTTTATAAATAAACAATCGTCGAGATTGAAGAAGACAATTCAGTGCAATATTTTTTGTTTTTTTTTTTTCAGAAAAAAAATAAAATTTAAAATAATACAAAAAAAACAATAGGGGTTAGAAAGTTCGTTATTTTAGTTTAGGGTCTTAGCCTCTTGGGATTTTTCGTGTATTTTATGTTCTCTTAGAATTGAACTCTTGTAACTATAAAGAGAGAGTTCTACCCTAAAAAATATTTTTGTTTTCATTTTTTAATGAACTTTTTCTCATTTATTTAATTTCAGAAATTTACCTTCTATATTTTTATTCTATACTATTTTCTATATAATTTTCTATACTATTTTCTATATAATTCTAGATTCTATCTATATTCTATTTCTATATAGTAATTTATAGAAATATATATATAAAGGTTAACTAAAGTTAAATTCAATCTATTACTTTCACTAAAAATGAAATTCAAATTCAAAAATTATCCCCTTTTTTATAGATAGAGAAAAGGGGATAAAAATTGAATTTTTTTTATTGTAAATCTAACAAACAAATAGTTCGAAACCTCCCCCCATCTTCTAAATGAGAAAATCTACTAACAAAAAAAAAGAAGGCTAACCCCTTTTTATCTTGTATTTATGTGTTTGTCAACAAAAACAAGGAAACCTTTTTTTTTTTTATTTTTAGAATTCAGTAAAAAGCTAAATTTTTTTTAAAATAAAAAAGAGGGAACTGATTGCTATTTGATATTGATTAGTTTAACTCAATAGGAAATTCAAAATTTTGTAGCAAATAGGAAATGGGTCAATTTCTTTTTTCGAGTTGATTCGGATTATTGAAATTTTTGATTACTATTACTTAATACTTAAATACTTAATTTGTACTATTAGTTAATACTTAATTTGTTAATTTTTTTGTTGCACAAAAAAACTTTTTGAATTTCCTGTAGAAAGGGATTTCCCTAACGAAAAAGCTTTTAATGCTGTCCAATATCCCTTCCTTTTCCAAATATTTTTCCGAATACGCTTTTTTGATGTAGAAATACGTTTTTTTGGAACGGCCATTTAAGATAAAAAGGATTACTTATTGTTTTAGTTGGATGTGAAAGACATCTATTGTTGAAACCAAATCCTTCTTTAGTTTTTTTATTCTATTTATTCTTATTCTTGAATTAATACTCTTTTCGGAAAAAAAGAAAGCTAAGGAGGGGGGAGATATATGAAAATCCCATTTAGAAAAAAAAAATATTTCGTGTACTCTAAATACTAGAAATAGCTAAATGGAGAAATACGAAGATATGTTATTTTTTTTTATTCCATAGAATCGCTGTAAAATTTTTTTATTCATTCGATTGATTACTATCTTTATTTGATATTCTTTCTCATTGAAGTCGATATCTGTAGAATCTGTTGCACCATAGGAATCAAATTCAATCTTAATAATAATAAAAAAAAAAAAAGAATTCAACTTTCCGTTTTCATTCTCTTTTTTATTAACCGGTTAAATGGGGTCGGTTTAATTTGCAAATTGGAAAAAAAAAATTACGAATTACTCTGTTTTAGTTTTATATCATTTATACTATTTCAACAAATCTAACTTCTTGCTTTGAATTGAATATTTGAAATATTTATAATAAAAATAAATAAATAAAGATAAAGAAAGTTAAGAATAAGTAAATAAGTAGAATTTAAGTATAAGTAAAGTAAGAGGAAAGGCTTATAAATTTCTATTTAAATTTGTTTAACTTAGTTCATATCTTGACTTTTTTGACTCCTTTAAAACAGGTAAGATCCCATTAATCAGAAACAATAAATTAGGAAATTCATAATTCAAAAAGCTTTTTATGCAACAGACATATCAATACGGGTGGCTCATACCCTTCATCCCACTTCCCGTTCCTATATTAGTAGGGGTGGGACTTCTTATTTTTCCGACGGCAACAAAAAATTTGCGTCGCATGTGGGCTTTTCATAGTGTTTTATTGTTAAGTATAGTCATGATTTTTTCAATGAATCTGTCTATTCAGCAAATAAATAGCAATTCTAGCTATCAATATGTATGGTCTTGGATCATTACTAACGATTTTTCTTTAGAATTCGGCTATTTGATAGATCCACTTACTTCTATTATGTCAATGTTAATAACTACCGTTGGAATTTTGGTTCTTATTTATAGTGATAATTATATGGCTCATGATCAAGGATATTTGAGATTTTTTGCTTATATGAGTTTTTTCAGTGCTTCCATGTTAGGATTAGTTACTAGTTCGAATTTGGTACAAATTTATATTTTTTGGGAATTGGTTGGAATGTGTTCCTATTTATTAATAGGATTTTGGTTCACACGACCTCAAGCAGCAAATGCTTGCCAAAAAGCTTTTGTAACAAATCGTGTAGGGGATTTTGGTTTATTATTAGGAATTTTAGGTTTTTATTGGATAACGGGTAGTTTCGAATTTGAGGATTTATTCGAAATATTCAATGACTTAATTTCTAATAACCAGGTCAATTTTTTATTTGTTACTTTGTGTGCTGTTCTGGTATTTGGTGGTGCCGTTGCTAAATCTGCACAATTTCCCCTTCATGTATGGTTGCCCGATGCTATGGAAGGGCCTACTCCGATTTCCGCTCTTATACACGCTGCTACTATGGTAGCGGCAGGAATTTTTCTTGTAGCTCGGCTTCTTCCTCTTTTCATAGTTATACCTTCCATAATGAATTTCATCTCGTTGATAGCAATAATAACTGTTTTATTAGGAGCTACGTTAGCTCTTGCTCAAAAAGATATTAAGAGAGGTTTAGCCTATTCTACAATGTCTCAATTGGGTTATATGATGTTAGCTCTTGGTATGGGGTCTTATCAAAGTGCTTTATTTCATTTGATTACTCATGCCTATTCCAAAGCATTGTTATTTTTAGGATCCGGATCTGTTATTCATTCAATGGAAGGGGTTGTTGGCTATTCTCCCTCTAAAAGTCAGAATATTATTCTTATGGGAGGTTTAAGAAAACATGTACCAATTACCAAAAATGCTTTTTTATTAGGTACACTCTCTCTTTGTGGTATTCCACCTTTGGCTTGTTTTTGGTCCAAAGATGAAATTCTTAATGATACTTGGTTGTATTCGACGATTTTCGCAATAATAGCCTGGGTTACTGCCGGATTAACCGCATTTTATATGTTTCGGATATATTTACTTACTTTTGAGGGACATTTAAATGTTTATTTTCAAAATTATAGTGGCAAACAAAAAATACCTTTCTATTCAATATCTCTATGGGGTAGGACAGTTTCAAAAAGAATTAATCAAAATGTTCATTTATTAGCAATGACTGATGATAAAAGTTCTTCCTTTTTTTCAAAAAAAACATATCCAATTGATGATAATGATAGAAATATAACACAACCATATATTACTATTCCTCTTTTTGAGAATAAAAAACTTGATTCCTATCCTTACGAATCAGACAATAATATGCTATTTCCTCTCCTTGTATTGGGCCTATTTACTCTGTTCGTTGGGTTTATAAGAATTCCTTTCGGAGGCAATGGTGATATATTATCTAAATGGGTAACTCCGTGGATAAATCTTTTGCATAAAACGTCGACTAATTTGACGGATTGGTCTGAATTTTTTAAAGATGCAATTTTTTCAGTGAGTATAGGTTATTTAGGAATATTTATAGCGTCTTTTTTATATAAATCCCCCTATTCCTCCTTACTAAATTTGGATTTAATTAATTCAGCTGTTAAAGAGGTCCCTAGGGGACCTCTTGGGGAGAAAATGCTAAATGGCATATATAGTTGGTCAGATAATCGCGCTTATATAGATTCTTTTTATAAAACATTCTTAACCGGGGGCATTAAAGGATTGGCTAAAGTAACTCATTTTTTTGATCGTCTAGTAATTGATGGAATTATCAATGGAGTTGGTTTTCTTAGTTTCTTTATAGGAGAAGTTATAAAATATGTAGGCGGGGGTCGGATCTCCTCTTATCTTTTCTCCTATTTATCGTATGTATTGGTTTGTTTTTTAATATTTTTTATTACTTTTATTACTTAAGTAATAAAAGTAATAAAAAATATTAAAAAACAAATAAAAAAAAAATTCACTTTTATTTTTTACAGAGTCATATTAACGATTATTATAAGAATCTGCACAAAAATTGAAAACTTTGGTCGATTCAAAACAATTATTTTGTGCAGATTCGGCCTTCTTTCCTTTTCATCGATTTGGTACAGATCCTCCGAAAAAAGGGGAAGAAGAAGGATCTTCTTTGGTGGATCCCTGTTTAATTTCCTCTTCTTCCTCTTCTTCTTCCTGTTCTTCCTCACCTTGCTTCTTTA